AATATATGAATAATAACCGTTCAGTCAAACAAATATTTCAATGATTCATATATTCATATTTTGAAAGTAAAAGGGATACACATGCTATGAAATTTTTTCCAACCTAATTCCTTCTAAATATTCTATTTCGATGAACTAGCTCTTATCATAATTATATAATTATATATATGGATATTACAATGAGGAACAACCGACCCCCTTTATTGTATTGTTCAAAATTGTTCAAAGATGAAGTCCTTCTGTTATTACGTAGATACGTACTTTCTACCGAACTACCGAATACCGAAGGCAACATCAATATAGTAGTTGTCCAACAAAGTACTACACATAATAAGAATAAGATCTTGCGTTGGGCGATTCACATATTGCGCACTTATCGTTTGTTTTAGACTCTAGAAATCTTATTTATGTTTTATCGACTTACTTCATATCATGGTTCAAGCGTTAGAAATCAGTGGGATCCACTACTCTTTTTCCAAATCCGAAGAATTTCCCATAGAACTCCTTGGATCCTCTGTCAATGGATCAATTAATTACTCTTTCGGAATGCTAAAAAAAAGATTACAAAGATTACTTGGTTTCTTTTCTTTTACTTTTAGAATATTTATTCTAATTTCTACTATTTATAATGTATATTTATAATATGCCCATACTATTCGTCTTCCATTGATTCGATTGTTTCAGCGGATCCCCGGATCCATATTGGAAATAATAAGAAACCTAGTAAAGCAATTAGAACCGGAAGGCGTAAGAGTCAAAGTTGACATTCGATTATCTCGCATTGATCGGAATCACTACAAATCAAATTAATGTAGCGAAGAACTAGAATTGGGGTGCTATTAACATGTCCCTAGAACATATTACATATGTTATATGGACATATAGGAAGATACATATTGTGGATTGATCTATATTAAGCCTGTATTTTTATACAATACAGTCCAAATATTATACAATACAATAATGGATAGTGTGGTAGAAAGGTTCCTATATTTCTTTCTACCATACTATCAAATTTAAGATACTGCTGATTCTAGTCCGCTCATTTCATTTAAGACGTGGAAGTTGAATCCCTTTCATTTCTTCAATCATTGATTAAGAAAAGAACTAAGAAGTCAAGCTTGATTCAAATTAATCATTTTGACTGACTGTTTTTACGTAAATAATAAGTAAAAAGGCAGTAGGAACTAGAATGAACAGTGCAGTAGCAATAAATGCGAGAATATTTACTTCCATAATCTCATCGTGTTTTTTTTTTACTTCACAATAACTCGGGATCTAATCCCATAAAGATGATAAATCTTTCTCCTGTAAATTCAATGGGCTGAATTGCATCCTGATGATATTGAATCGGATCAATATCATGAATAACAATATCGGAGCTATCAAATCGATTCATCGTCGAGAATTGAATAGTATAACATAGGAAGATCTTTTATCCATACGGAATATAAAATGGAATTCCTAATCCAATCAAGAATCCCGTTGAATTTCTCATTCTTTTCCATTCTGTCTTTTCTATAACCTATCGTCTTCCTTATACAATCATCAGATGATATCTCATCTGACCCGTCTTCCACTTCCAGTGGCGACAAACCCCAATAGTATAAGAGTATAAGTAGTATAAGAGTATAAGTGAAATGGACAAAAGAGGGAGTTAAATTCGAAACTAAGTTTTTTTATGATCTAATTTTCGTGGAAGACAAAGAGGTGTGATAAAGATGGGTCCCGGTATAAAAGATCTACTATTTTATTTCGACAAATTCACTATTTTGGAGTTTGTTCTTTCTTCGATAAGACCCTTTAACTAGGAAGAAAAAAAGCCTATGCATTCCCTCACTAAGAAAGAGGGGTGGATCCTTGTTTGATCTTTCTTTATAGTAATATCCTTTTTCCTTGCATTGGGACTGGGACACATATATCAAAAATTGAGTGCGCAATTTGAATGAGATAGATTTTTTCCAATTAGGAATTAAGGAAGGTAGTTTTAATCTGAAAAAGATTCCGTCGGGATAGCTATGTTAAGCTTAAATTCATTTTGTATCGTACAAGAAATTTGTGTATATACTCCGGGAAAACATATGGGTATTCCATTCCATTTCATGGATCAGAAGCAATCGAAAAAGCCAGACCAGTACGGTATCTCTTCGAATACTGAATATGGTACTATCAACAATTGTACCAATCTACACGCAAAAGTAAAGAAAAAAGAAAAAAGGATCCCCCGCGGGGAATTCGATTCTGCTCCTTGTCCTCCCCTCTTCATAGAAAATAGAGAAATGAAATGAATTGATGGATTCATCGGATCCTAGGTCGGGACTGACGGGGCTCGAACCCGCAGCTTCCGCCTTGACAGGGCGGTGCTCTGACCGATTGAACTACAATCCCAAGAAAAGAAAGAAGATGTACAGCATACATATTCTTATGATTTCATTCAAACCATTTCTATTTAGAATCGTCGTGTTGTAACAGAGACACGAGTGATATAGTAATATCCGCA